AAAAGAATTCCGCGGTCGAACTACGAGACAGAATGCGATAGCCTAGAAATCCGAGTCCTACCTTTTAATAAAAAAAAGTAGGACAGGATTTCCCAGTTATTATGGAACTAACTCAATGAAATCCCATCCAATAAAACGGAAGAATTATAAATCTCCAAAATAATGCATAAAAATACTGCAAATAGAGCCATTGCGACCCCCATAAAGGGGGTAGTTCCCCACCCAGGAGCTACTTTACCATACTCCGAATTCAATGGTTTTAATAAATCCCCTACAGGAGTTCGTCTTGGACTAAATCTGGAACCACCTTCAGCCATTTGTGTAGCCATAAATCTTACTGCGTGCATTGTTTTTTAGATCTGTTGACTTTATATACCATTCCCTTGTAAATAAAGGATCTTATCGTAGATCATCCATCGGGTCTTGAAATTAGCTAATAATGGAAACTGCAAACCTAGTCGCCATCTTCCTATCTGGTTTACTTGTAAGCTTTACAGGATATGCCCTATATACTGCTTTTGGGCAACCCTCTCAACAACTAAGAGATCCATTCGAGGAACACGGGGACTAGCTGAAATGATGAACCCCCCATTGCTTTGGGGGGTTCATCATTTCAAGAGAATGAAAAATCATTTCACCTTTTTAGTCGGAACCTTAGGTGGTTCTCGAAAAAAGATAGCAAAAAAAATAATCCCTAGAGTTGAGACCAGCAAGAATGTATAAACCAATGCTTCCATAGATTTGATCGTGGTTTACAATTATAGCTTCCATACCTGTTTATTTGGGTGAATTTCCCGGATAAAGAAAGTGCAAGAAAAGAAAGAGTCTGAGGTAATTATTCGAATCAACATTTCTCCGGTACCCTATATCAAAGATAGGCCAGACATATGATAGAATATTTTATCAGACTGCTTCTTTCTTTGTAGTTGGATCCCCTAGTTTTTGGAAGGCTCCAAATTCTACTTGAGCATCTAAATCTGGATCGATACCAGCAAAAACATCTCGGAACAAGGTTCTAGCACCATGCCAAATGTGCCCGAAAAAGAAGAGCAAAGCAAAGTTAGCATGTCCAAAAGTGAACCAACCTCGTGGACTGCTCCGAAAAACACCATCGGATTTCAACGTAGCACGATCCAATTCAAAGATTTCACCTAATTGAGCACGTCTAGCATACTTTTTGACAGTAGCAGGATCATTATAACTGACTCCAGCGAGTTCACCACCATAGAACTCCACAGTTACACCTACCTGTTCGACACTATATTTTGATTCTGCCCTTCTAAAAGGAACATCCGCTCTCACAATCCCGTCTCCGTCTAACAAAACGACTGGGAATGTTTCAAAAAAGGTAGGCATACGACGCACAAAAAGTTCATGCCCTTCCTTATCTCTAAAGATAGGGTGCCCTAACCACCCAACAGCTATTCCATCCCCGTTGTCCATCGATCCAGCTCTGAATAATCCCCCCTTCGCCGGATTATTACCAATGTAATCATAAAAAGCTAGTTTATCGGGAATTTTAGACCAAGCTTCTGATAAACTCCTATTTTCGGCTAGCGCGGCGTTAACTCTTCGATATATTTCTTGCTGGAAGTATCCCTGATCCCACTGATAACGAGTGGGACCAAATAATTCGATCGGAGTTGTTGCTGAACCATACCACATAGTTCCAGCAACAACGAAAGCTGCAAAAAACACAGCAGCGATACTACTGGAAAGTACAGTTTCAATATTACCCATACGTAATCCTTTGTATAGACGTTGGGGCGGACGGACACTAAGATGAAATAAACCTGCTAATATTCCCAATGTACCTGCAGCAATATGATGAGAAGCTATACCCCCCGGAATAAAAGGATCAAAACCTTCCGCGCCCCACGTTGGACTTACAGGTTGTACCTTTCCAGTTAGACCATAAGGATCAGAAACCCATATTCCAGGACCATACAAACCTGTTACATGAAATGCACCAAACCCAAAGCAAGCCAACCCGGATAAAAATAAATGAATTCCAAAGATCTTGGGCAAATCCAAGGAGGGTTTTCCTGTACGTTCATCAAAGAAAATTTCTATATCCCAATAGACCCAATGCCAGATCGCTGCCAAGAAGCACAATCCAGAAAACACAATGTGTGCCCCGGCCACACCTTCATAACTCCAAATACCGGGATTCGTTAGAGTCCCCCCTGCGATACTCCAACCGCCCCATGAATTGGTTATTCCTAAACGAGTCATAAAGGGTATAACGAACATCCCTTGTCTCCACATTGGATCAAGAACGGGATCAGAGGGATCAAAAACAGCTAATTCGTATAGAGCCATCGAACCCGCCCAACCTGCGACTAGAGCTGTATGCATTATATGTACAGAAAGCAAACGACCAGGATCGTTCAATACGACGGTGTGAACACGATACCAAGGTAAACCCATGGAAATACCCCTTCATCAAAGAAAAATGGACACTATGGAACTTTATCGCATTGGAAAAGACTATATTCTGAACCCCATTAAGTGTATTATTTCGGCGCAAGGGTTCACATTTATTACGTACCGCAGGGGCGGGTAATAATGGAACAATTGCGTTCTTTCTCTTCCTACGAAGAGATGGAAGCAGATCTATTCTATACCCGATAAGAACCAATACGCAATGGGGAGATTGGGCCCATTCTTTGTAAGTGAATGAATAGATACTTCTTCATCAGTCGAAGGGTCCGGCCGACCTGTCCATAAGAATTTTCCTTTGTTCATTGTTTCTTTTTTGAAAGAAAGAAAAATGGTTCGGATCGAGCATCCTATTGCCCTTGACAATTACAAAAAACGACTTATACTATGAGTAGAGTATCTTTTTTCTTTGTTCATTCTTGATTTCCATCTGACAATGCAGGCATAATCATTTATAACATAAATGAAGAAATACGTTTGCAGAATAAATACGTTTGCACATCAAAGTAACCCATAGAACTTAACACTTTTTTCTTTAATGTCATGCCCGTTGGTATTCCAAAACTACCTTTTTTCTATTACCTAGAGATAATTCGAGTTAAAAAGGATAAGGATGATCCTGCTTTGGAGAAGGATGATCCTGCTTTGGAGAAGGATGATCCTGCTTTGGAGAAGGATGATGCTTTGGAGAAGGATGATGCTGCTTTGGAGAAGGATAAGGATGATGCTTTGGAGAAGGATAAGGATGCTGCTTTGGAGAAGGATAAGGATGATGCGAAGGATAAGGTTCGTGAGCAGATTGAGCAGTGTACTTGGCTAGACATCTTCAACAGACTTTATCGAGAGAGAGTACTTTTTTTAGGGGCACAAATTGAGAATGAGAACGGGAATTACCTTGTTGGTCTCATCTCTTTTCTCACTCTGCAAGATGATACCAGGGAGCAATTTTTGTTTATCAACTCTCCCGGAGGATGGGTAATACCAGGAATAGCTATTTTTGATGCGGCGCAAATAGCCCCAAAGGGTGGTCTATATACAGTATGCATCGGAGTAGCCGCTTCCATGGCATCCATCATACTGGTCGGAGGAGGACTTAACAAACGTTCAGCATTCCCTCACGCTAGGATTATGATGCACGAACCTCGCGCTGCTGATTATAAGTCACCCGCGGGAGATACGTGCCTGGACGTGACAGAAATCGGTAAAATTCGCCGCCAACTCGCAAGGATTTACGCACGAATAACAGGAAGGCCCACTTGGGCTGTATTGAAGGACATGAAAAGAGATTCTTTTATGACACCAAAAGAAGCTCAAAATTATGGGATTATTGATCTTCTCGGGTTCTCCTTTAGCCTTTTGTTCAAAGATGGCGAGGGCAACCCTATCCCCCCTGACCGTCCTACCAAGATAAATAGCTATGCTAGTCCTAATTACTTTGAGATCCTGGGTAAGGGTATTGGTGGTCGGTCGGAAGATAGCGACGACAAAGAACGACGATATGGAATTCCGATCTTCCCGATGAACACGATGACGACCAAGATCGTCGGTATCGGGAGAGGAGGGCACACGAGATAGCGAATCTCTTAATCGATCATTTGCGTTATCACAAAAATATAGGTCTTCTCGATATCGAAGATATCAATGAGTATTGCATAGTTCTAATCACAATTCCAGTTCGATTTCCTTCCGTTCAAGTTTCTCGAATCATATTCTAATCATACTTTGAATCCACCTTGATTCAATAATTTCAAGGTGGATTCAAAGCATCATCAATCAGGTTAGGAGAAATCTAAACCAGCCGATTCCGGATATGATTCAACATGCCAACTATTAAACAACTTATTAGAAAGACAAGACAGCCAATCAGAAATGTCACGAAATCTCCCGCCCTTCGAGGATGCCCTCAGCGCAGAGGAACATGTACTAGGGTGTATGTGCGACTCGTTGAGAAAATGCACTGTGATAAATGAAACGATTTTTCCAGTAGCAACGATTACTATAGTAGAAATGAATAGGGTAGAATGGAAGAACTCCTGGCTATCATATATCCATATTGTTACCTATACTGTGTATGGAATTTATGGTTTCCATTGGCGCAAATCCAATCTCCTTGATTTCAATTGGAGATAAAAAGCAATTCTTCATTGGTAGCAAAAGGTTATCGATTCAGCAGGAAAAATACTATTTCAAAAACAGAAAGATGACTTATGCTCCTACTGTTGAAAGAACGGACCAATAGGGTCAGCTACCCAGCCAAACTTGATAATGAAATGCCGTCACTGTATGGATATATGTCATTGTGAAAAGACCTATTACTTGACTGGCTGATTCATCGGTAGAGCCAAACATTGGGAAATGTACAAGTTCCCAATAATACTAATTCAATGAGCGGGCTCCGGCGTATAGAGAGGACCTCACCGTTTAAGAAGTGACCATAGAAACGATGGAATCCACTATTTCTTACTTGATTCCTTATTATTTGTTTGATAGCTATGTTTGTAAGAAATAACAAATGGTGGTTGGGAAGGTTATAGTAGCAAAAGCCATCGGAATTGTTATTTTCGACATTGTAAGAATCCGTTTTGTTAGTAATAGACTAGCAAATTAATAGACTAGCACATAAATAATAATAAATTTAAAGAAATCAAATTCTCATTATAGAGAAAGTTCCATAATAACTGGGAAATCCTGTCCTGCCTTTTAATAAAAAAAAAAGGTAGGAAACTACGATCTTTGTCTCTTGAACTGAACCATTTCCTTGTATCTGAGAAAAACTTCGAGATTACTAGGAAGCAAATTTTAAAATTGTAAAATGGATTATGATAAAGTACTTTATTGAACTACTCAGTCAGTTCATTGACCTACTGAGTAAGAAGCCTGGATCCCGTGGGCCGAGGTGTGGCAATCTTCCTTTCTATATTGATCGTCGTCTTTATCAGACGAAGATTCAACGAAATGAAGAGAACCGTTCGATTCATTATTGGTATTTGTATTTGCCTATTCATCATCATACAACTAGGCAAAAAGTAGGGATGATTCTATATTGAATAGATATATCAAAAGGTTACATTTTTTATGACCAGAGTTAAACGCGGATATGTTGCTCGCAGACGCAGAACAAAAATGGGTGTATTTGTATCGAACTTTCGAGGGGCTCATTCAAGACTGACTCGAGCTGCTACTCAACAGACAAGGAGAGCTTTGGTTTCCAACCGGCGGGATAGAGGCAAGCAAAAGAGAGATTTTCGTCGTTTGTGGATCATTCGTATAAATGCAGTAATTCGAGAGATTGGGTTCACCTATAGTCGATTACTACATGATCTGTACAAGAGGCAGCTCTTTCTGAATCGTAAAATACTTGGACAAATAGGTATATTAAATAAGAATTGCCTTTACGTGATTGGCAATGATCTTAGCAATTCATTCTAATTTGGAGTAACTTATCGTTTTTCATAGGACCGTTTTTCATAGGACCACCTACTTATTGATTTTGAAATGAAAAGGAAAGAGAGTTCCCGGAGAATTCCCTCCGGGAAGGACTCTCTATAAGAAATGAAAATGATAAGTGAAATAGAGTTGGTTCATTTTCTTCTTCCAACACAAAACAAAAGTCGAATATGTTCTACGTAGTTTACTTTACGAACCATCAATTTGGGTTATAATTTGAGTTCTCATTCAATTGAGGAGTAGTCCTCTTTCTTTTTCGATTCCATTTTTTTTTTGTTCTAGAGAGCGGCTTAACTCTCTCAAATTGTTTCTCATTTTTAAGAAAGGGTAACAAAGATAAAATGCTATCATGTTTTATAGCAAGAGTAATTAATCGTTGTTGTTTCAAGTTCAACCTATTCACTCGTCTAGATAGTATTTTTCCTTGTTCACTAATAAATCGAGTAATTAAACTCATGTTTCTATAATCAATTTGATCCCCCAATTCAATCGGGGGCAAAGGCCTACGAAAAGATCGCTTGGATTTACGAAAGGGTGGCTTGTATTTTTCCATCTTTTATTCCTTATCCATAAAATCCTATTTATTTATTAATCTCGGATAGACCGAAATGCCATTGGCTCATCTATTTTATATGTTTATATGTAATTCCTTTGTGTTACTTGCAACAGCAGCACACGAATTCAACTTATTTATTTATCTCCCGATGCATTGTATGCTTGTAACAATAACGACAGAATTTCCTCAATTCCAATGGGTCCGGTGTATTGTGTCGATTCTTTTGAGTAATATATCTAGAAATCCCCGGCGATTTCTTACTCTTATTGGCAGAATTTTGGACGCAACTGGTACATTCCAAAATAACTGTGACTCTGGGTTTTTTACCAGTGGCCATAAACCTCCTTTGGATTTTGGATTTACTCAACTCTTTCCCCTAGTCCTCAATTCGAAGAAGAAAGGAAATCGAAGTTGCTGAAATAAAATTAGGAAGGATTTCGTTGCAATCAATAAAATGCAGTAAAGTCTAATACAATTCATTTCTACACGAGTCCTAATCTATTTCATTTAAATATCATTTAAGATTGATATTTATGCCCCCTACCTATTACGTTTTAGAACCCGAATCCGCTTTTTTTGAAGAGTTTCTTTGAGGAAGGAAAACATTAAAGTCAATGAAACCGCAACTATTGAAAAGATACTTCTTTTTTTTATCCATCATTTTATATTAAGTCGTTCCCAAAATGATAACCAGAATTAAAAAAATGGGAATGTCAACGCATCTGGGAATAAGCGATTGATCTCTATCAATAGACCCGCTAAAGAGCCAAACCATATAGTAGTTAGCACAGGTGCCACGGAAAGATATGTTTTAATATCTCGCATTGAGAATCCTCCTTCTTTGTTTAAAATAATACTAATTATTTGTATTTTATGTTATGAGACTCCAAATGTTCGGAAGTGCATAGAGGAAAAACCCTGTGGAAAACAAGAGAGAGATTCTCTACAATGAAACTGTAGAACAATTGAAAGGGATGTAGCGCAGTTTGGTAGCGCGTTTGTTTTGGGTACAAAATGTCACGGGTTCAAATCCTGTCATCCCTAGCTACCTTATCTTATATGTAGTAACGGGGGATCATTAATGTTGATATGGATCACCTTATCATCATTAGTTTCATTTCATGATACTCCGCATGCTAAGATGCATTAGGAAAAAAGAATCTTTCCGGGAATGCCCTTATCCTGAAAGAACGCTCTTAGTTCAGTTCGGTAGAACGCGGGTCTCCAAAACCCGATGTCGTAGGTTCAAGTCCTACAGAGCGTGATTCCTTTCTCTAACAAATAAAATTCACTTGAGTTGCAAAAATGAGACCTCCTAGATATAAAGCATAGGAGGTCGATGACAAGAAAAAAGAGATTGAACTTAATCAAAAATCCAACTGATCACCGCGTCTGTATTGTAAATAGGCAGTTACAAATAATCCGACTAAAGTAATAGGAATTAGACCTAAGACGATTCCGAATAAAAAAACTTCAATCATTTCGATTTGTTATTTGATAGGGAATAAAAAGAGAGGTAATATCTATATCTCTAAATATTACTTCGAATCACCTACTAATCTCAATAGCAAAATTCTTGGTGATTGAGGATGGAAGTCACTATGGAATACATAAAATACGCGGAAAGATGAATTGGGATTTGGATGATTGTTCATTCAATCAATTTCAAATGAGTTTTATCTTGCTCAGACCAATCAATAGAGCTAGGGTTATAGTTAAAGCAGTCAGTAGAAAACCGAAATAACTAGTTATAGTAAGCATGAAGGAACTAAATGAGATCCGTTCTTTTTCCCCGTATGTTTAGAAAGAAAAGACGTGCCTAAGTTTCTATGTTGAAAGGATATGATGATCCCAAAACAAAAAAGAACCCTAATTGATAATGTGATAATGGGTGGAATCTCTTTTTATTGATCAAGATCCATAAAGAAAACAGGACTAACAAGCAATTGATCAAGGGTAAAATCAAAAATAGTAAGAAATTTTTTTATCCTTACTATTACTAGGAACTATCAATTCATCTCTGTGACCTCGTGATCAAGAACCAAGAAATAGATTGAGAATATGATGTTTATCTTAGAACGTTGTTGAAAGAATGAAATTCTCTTTTATAGTAACTAGGTGATTCAAACAACAATTGGATTTCAAAATCCTTCTCTTTTTCTTTTTTAATTGGATCCTTTTTACCCGATAAGGACTCTTTTGACGTACTATCTCTATCTCGAAAGAAGAAAATTTAAAGATTCTTAATTCATATGATTTTTCGGGTTGTCACCCTTTTTCAATAACTCTCTTTTTAATCAAAGAATAGCTTATTTCCAGAATTCTAGTTTCATCACGAATTTTGTCTGCTATAACTTTTTTCTCCCCTTCTTTCATCGAATAGTTAGACTTAGTACTTAGTTATTACAACCATTCAAAGAAAAAGACCTTTCTGTCTACTTCTGGAAAGATGTATACCAACATGAATTTTATCTATTTTGTATCTCTTTGTGGTTTTGGTTGGAGGAATATAGGATAGGTATGATAATCTCATTAATGAATTACTAATAGAGTCAAAATCTACCAGACACAGGAATCTTACTTAATTCTCTTTCAAAATCAATCCAAACGGAAACTTTATATTATACTACAGCACAGCCATTTTCTATTGAATGGCGCTTGCTTCGGGATAGACAAAGCACAAGAAGGAAAGTAATTCTGTAACTCTATCTTAGTTCAAAGACCATTGCTGTGTCAGAGTCAAGATAGCTATACTGATTTGGTAGACTCTAAATACACCCTAGGTGCAAGATTGACGATCTAACAAGGATGAGATAGGGTATTCTTCCATTTACTAATCTTTATCTTTGACGGAATCGATCCCCCTTTTGACTGTAAAAGAATATTGGAGCTCAGTATGTCTGGAAGTACGGGAGAACGCTCTTTTGCTGATATTATTACCAGTATTAGATACTGGGTCATTCATAGCATTACTATACCTTCCCTATTCATTGCAGGTTGGTCATTCGTTAGCACGGGTTTAGCTTACGATGTGTTTGGAAGCCCTCGACCCAACGAATATTTCACAGAGAGACGACAAGGAATTCCCTTAATAACAGGCCGTTTCGATTCGTTGGAACAACTCGATGAATTTAATCGATCCTTTTAATTTAGGAGGACTTAATGACAATAGATAGAACCTATCCCATTTTCACAGTGAGATGGTTGGCTGTTCACGGACTAGCTGTACCTACCGTTTCTTTTTTGGGGTCAATATCGGCAATGCAGTTCATCCAACGATAAATAAATAGAATCCGAATTATAGAGCTATGACACAATTAAATCCAAACGAACAAAATGTTGAATTGAATCGTACCAGTTTATACTGGGGTTTATTACTCATTTTTGTACTTGCTGTTTTATTTTCCAATTATTTCTTCAATTGATTAAGAGAAATAAAGGGAATTCTTTTATCTCATTCGGAAAGATAGCAGACTGAGAACTATCCATGACTGTTTATGTCTTTAGCATGACGAATTGATGAAATGTGGAGGGAAATGAGGTAAATGGCCGATACTACTGGAAGGATTCCTCTTTGGCTAATAGGTACTGTAACTGGTATTCTTGTGATCGGTTTAGTAGGCGTTTTCTTCTACGGATCATATTCCGGATTGGGCTCATCCCTGTGAAAATGGGATTTTATTGATATTGATGGAGACTTGAAACAGTAATAACTCAACAAGAAAGAGTCGAACCTATTGATATGCATATCAATAGGTTCGACTCTTTCTTGTTGAGTTATTATCGAGTAATAAATACCTTGACTCATCCCATAGGAGTTGGAGGAGTTGGAAATTTATCTAGTCAACATAATCATAATACCTGATACCAATATATACTAATAATATTGCTATTGGATTTGTATAATTCCTAAAATAAATTATTTACTCCGCTCTTTCAAATTATTACATTTATTTATTTTTTTTTTTTTTTTTTTTTTTTTTTTYMAAATTTTTWYAWTTWTTTTTTTTTTTTTTTTTTTTTTTTTTTTTCGAAATAGGAGCAATTTTCTTAAATTGAGTCACTCTTCTATTTCCCTTTTTTTTTCTCTCCAACGCACTCTTTCTTATTTCTTAGGAATCCAACCAAGGAGCTTCTGATAACCCCGCAATTACTCTTTATTTAACGACTGAGGATCAGAACCATTATTAGATCGACGTAATGGAATAAAAAGGATAATTCTTTTGATTTTTTGCAGAAAGAAAATTTGAGAAATTAGTTTGCTAGAACTCTCTTCTTTCGTCGATTTTTTTTTACATTACTGCTTCACTTTATATATAGTAAATAGATACTGGAAAATGGATATTGATGCATTTCAAATATCGTAAGAAGGGCGGGCATAATCCACATTTCAATTTCGATTGAATCCTAAAATTTTTCAATTCCATAAGTTAGTCGTGGGATATAAACAAGTTTGGTTCTGCGATCCTATCTCGTCTTGAAAAAGTGGAAGCAAAAACAAAAAGTGCGTGCTTTCCGCGATCATACATAAAAAAAATGTCATGGATCCACAAAATCAAGAACCATTTCGCTTTTCAGCAACTCGATGTTGGGAAATCGAATCCACAGATCTAGAAATTCATTTCGGCCAATTGAACCTTCTCAAACTGTTTCTTTTTAAGAACCAAAAATACTTGTGCCAGAATAACGGATGCTAAGAAGAACAAAAGTCCTTGGATACGTAATGGATCTTGAAGTACTATTTCCGCATCACTTTGACCGAATCCACCCACATTAGGATTACTTGTTAAGGGTTGATCAAGCTTGATGGATTCACCTTCAGAAATCAGAAGCTCTGGACCTGGAGGGATAATATCAACCGCTTGCTGTCCATTCGATGCATCCGTTATGGTTATTTCATATCCACCCTTTTCTTTACGTACTATTTTGCTTACTATACCTGCTGCTGAAGCATTATAGACTGTATTGTTACTCTTACTCCCGTCCGGATAAATCTGACCCCTTCCCCTGTTTCCGCCTACATATATAGGATATTTTAAGAAATGAACATCTTTAGTAGTAGCAGGATCCGGGGAAAGAATGGGAAATGTGATTTCACTGTATTTCTGCCCAGGAACAGGGCCTATCACAATAATATTTCTTTTATTAGGACGGTAACTCTGAAAAGACAAGTTCCCTAGCTTTTCTTTTATCTCGGGATCAATACGATCCGGGGGAGCTAATTCAAATCCTTCGGGTAAAATGAGAACAGCCCCTACATTCAAACCTCCCTTTTTGCCATTAGCAAGAACCTGTTTCCGTTGCATATCGTAGGGGATTCTAACAACGGCCTCAAATACAGTATCAGGAAGCACAGCTTGTGGAACCTCAATATCGACGGGCTTATTTGCCAAATGGCAATTGGCGCATACAATGCGCCCAGTTGCCTCTCTCGGATTTTCATAACCCTGCTGTGCAAAAATGGGATAGGCATTTGAAATAGATGTCCGAGTTATTACATATATCATCATCGATAGAGAAATGGATCGAATCATCTGTTCCTTTACCCAATAAAAATGATTTCTATCTTTTTGCATGGTCTAATCTTTCATAGGGAAATTGATACAATAAATTAGATAGGTAGTGAGTATAGGTCCCTATCCATAATTTTGCCTATAGGAGTCATTTCCTGTAACGAGTGTAAGTATCAAAATGGGTAATAGATTTGGAATCTTTTTTAGTACAAAGTGGCATTCCTTTTTGATGGATGTCGTCAGATTGAATGACTTTTTCATTCAGTCAGTGAACCATAAACCACTACAAGTGAAGGAGATACACGATTTAAATAGTGAAAGATCCAATATTTCAATATTGTATCTAGAATAACCGGAAAAGCAGAAACGATACCGGATAAAATTTGATGATTATCAAATAATCCAAAATCTTTGTAGAATAAATCAATCATTAGTTCCCACGCATGAGTCGAGTGGAATCCAATACATGAATCTGTTAATAAGAGAATAGAAAAAGCTTTTAGCGTGTCGCTTAAGTTATATAGGAATTCCTGAAACCAAGAATTAAGAGTGACAAGTTCTTCATTACCTAGAATAGAATAAGCACTTAAAATGGCCAAAGAGGTTATATTTGTCAAGAAATGCAAAAGGATATGTATAGAATCCTCATTTTGAACTCTGAACAATTGGATCGTTTCTTTGTGGATTCCTATATGAAGTCTTTGTATATTTGTCTCCGAATCTTCATTTATCATTTCCTCCAACAAGAATCTTTCTTCTAATTTCATGAATCTTTCTATAACGTTATTTTCTTGAATATCAGTCAAAAAAGCTTCGGATTGGCTGGTATTCCACCAATTAGTAACCCACGGTTGCATATTTTTCTTAAATAAGAGAGAAATGCCCCAAGGCAAAAATACGATAGATGCAAGAGATGTTAGGGAAGTCAATGCTTTCTTTTTGATCACTTCCAATCCGTGAATTTTGATTGTTAATGAACCTGATTCATTTGTCGACTCTGTCTAATCTTTCTATGATGAATAAAGCGCGAGTTCCAGGATATGCGACCCCTAGATCTATTTTCCATTGTGTAATTGTTTATAGTTTCGTCCTTGGCTCTCAAATTAGAAGAAGGGTTGATACTCCTTTAGAATAAGTAGAAATAGATCTATTTCCATCGGTCCAATTCCGACTTCATTTCATACTGATTTTTTTCTTTTTGATGAACCCGAAGCGCTTAAAGTAATAAGTCGAAATAGAATAGAATCCATATTTCTATAAAAAGGAACCTTTTGTGCTATCAATCTTTTAAACTGATGGCTGTTATCCACAGCTGAGGAATAAAGGGTATGTTTTTGAAAAAACCAAATAATGATCGGATGATGAAATGTCAAATGCTATTATTCTATTGTCGTCGGTCGTGAAAACAAAAGTTGTTCTATAAAATAGAATGACAATAGTTTCTTCACCAAGAAAGAAGCATCAAATTGATAAAAGAGGAAGAATTTCATGAATATGATCCATCTCATCTGATTGATCCATCTATAAATGTACCCATTAGAAGGGTAGTCATCAATTAAAAAAATAAGATTCTGTACTAGGAAATGCCATGATAGAGAGTATGAAAACGTACTTATTAAACAAAGTTACTTTGGTAGACTAAAACGAAATTGTGCTTCTTTTTATAGTGATAGTTGCTCTTTCCGTACGTAAAGCCCACCTGCTGCGCGGTCCGCAGAACGGAATACTCGCAGCGGGAAGTGAGAAGAAAATAGGAGCCAACATCTTTTGCTCTTTTGACCAAAAAACGTCAGTTATATTCAAAAGGATTCCGGGTTACTCGTCGTGCTGAGCAACATTCATCTTTTACTTTGTTGCTTTCTTTCAAAATACTTCAATTGGGACGCGCAAAAAATAGGCTGATTCGGCAGCTTTTTGTTCCATTTCTCGTGGAGTGAAATTCTCATCGGTGCCCGTCCATGGAATGTCTAACCGGCCTCCTATTTCCATATAAAGGACACGACGCGGATAAAGGCCTTCTTGAACTTCCATTTTAATCGAGCGAATATCTTTGATAGGGAATTGCAAGAAGATGCGACGATTTCTTCCAGGAAATCCCCAACGAAAAATACGCACTATTCCCTCTTTTCTATCCAATTTGTCATAACCACTACCCACATTCCACGAAATTAGGCACCACAAATAAGAGCTAATGAACAGACCCGCGATGCCATAGAAAGACATTATGATCCCTTGTGGGAAGAAAATGATTTGATAAGATGTCAATAAGGATATCAGATTCTTGCCAAGATAACTGGCAGTTCCAACTAATAAGAATCCTAGTGAACCGAAAAATAGGGTACAGGCCCAAAAAAAATTCATTATTTTCCTAGAACCCATTAGAAGTTCTATCCATACATGTTCTGATCGCCACTTCATACTGGATCCACTTTTCGTCTATTGGAATTGGTAGAATTCATCCTTTTGGTTCCCGAAGGGACTTTCGTGTACTAATACTATCATGAGGAAAAGCCTAACCTAAATTAGGAGTAATTCATCAAATAGGTTAGATTAGATAGAAAATCCCCTTTATTGATAGGATCCTCCTTCTATTTTATATATTTCCTATTTCCATTACTATTTCTATATGTTTACTCAGTGCGGATAACTCTACCGTCCTCTAATCAATTTATAAATGTAGATTTCTGGATATATCATCCTTTTTTTTGTACGTAACGACGCGTCTGTACCCCTTTATTTCCCTTAAATGGAATAGAAATCCGTATTATGGCCCAAAAAGAAATTCATGAAATGCGGTCCCATCGATTCATCTAGACGATTTTGTTTTTTTGCACATGCAAAAATAAAGAAGTCATTGCAATTGCTGGAAATAATAGGCCCACTAAAGGCACAAAAATAGAGGGTAAGTTAAGATCTGTCATAGAATGAGTGCCTCGATTTATTGAATTTCTCTTTGTTATATATAACAAAGAGAAATTAGATTCTTTATAACAGTATTTATTATACATTAGAAGTATATTCTAAGTGAAGTTCTTATTCTTGTTGACACGTATTGCTATTCTTCTCAAAAAATTTTTCACTAGTGATTCATTGATTGATGAAAATTTGATCCAATGGAACAAACCGGGAGTCATAGTAAAAAAAAAAAAAAAAAGGATTYTTGATARAAAWAGAAATGACTCTGCAATATTGAACTATTCTTAGTTAGAGCATCTGACTGATACTAAGCTAGGGGATATAACTTTTGATTTACCTATCATTTTATTTTGTAGAAGCAAGAATCCTTTTTTTTTGCATTTTTGATCCTGTCAGAGTCCCTAATTACTAATAATAGAGGTATAAAAAAATATAAATTTGGCAAAAAAGAATATAATATGATCGGATTTTTTTTTAATGCCAAACAAATAATAGGTGAAATTTGTGTCAGGAAAGAAAGTTGTTACTTGAATTCCGATGAACGAAATGAAATACTTGGCTCGCCGCTCGCCTACAAATAAGTCAATTTAGCGCCCTATCCCTTTTTTTGTTTAAAGTAAGGGAAAGAACCCATGGAACTGAAATAACTCACTCAGAACACCTTTTAAAAGATTACGTGGTACCATTGTATCAAATAAACCCATAGGGAATAAAGACTCCGCTACTTGCGAATCCTCAGGTACTGGCGTCTTCAATATGTCTTCAATTACTCTTTTACCCGCAAATGCAATAGTTGCATCAGGCTCAGCAATAATGATATCCCCCAACATACCGAAACTGGCTGTCACTCCACCGGTTGTAGGTGATGTAAGAATTGATACATAGAATGATTTTTTTTTCGATTGATAATCATATAAAGCGGCGGATATTTTAGCCATTTGCATCAAGCTCAAACTTCCCTCTTGCATGCGTGCTCCTCCAGAAGCACATACGATAACAAGAGGCAGAGATTGATTAGTAGCATACTCGATTAAACGGGTGATTTTCTCCCCTACTACAGATCCCATACTACCCGCTATGAACTGAAAATCCATAACCCCAATGGCTGTGCGAATACCATTTAGTTGACCTATGCCCGTTTGAACAGCTTCAGTTAAACCTGTCTCCAGTTGATAAGAATGGATACGATCTTCATAAGATTCCTCCTCAAAATCAAATTCAATAGGGTCCTCATGGGGAATCTTGTTTTGAAGAATTTTAGTTAGAGCTTTATCCAGTTTATGATAGGCTAAGATGAATCGAACTATTGCCACGCATTGTCGTAGAGCAAGTAATTGCTCCTCAGAATCCGAAGGTTCTTCCATAGGGAAGATGTCTTCATCTTCAGTTAAATCTGTCCCCATTTCATAATAGGATTCCTCCGAAGGTTCTTTCATAGGGAAGATGTCTTCAGGGAACATGTAGTCATCTTCATTAAAATCTGTTTCCATTTCATAATCAACCTTATCGGATTCTTCCGAAGGTTCTTCCGTAGGGAAGATGTCTTCATCTTCAGTCAAATCTGTCTCCATCTCATAATCAACCTTATCGGATTCCTCCTCCGAATCAAGCATATCAAAAAAAATAGGGTCCAAGACCATGTTTTCATCCATAGGATGAAAAGTTCCTGGATCAATCAAAAGGTCTATTCTATCTGAACTACTCATTGTTAAGTGGTATCCACAATATTCACAAATACTCATGTTTGATCGCAAAGATTTCTTATAATTCAATATATTACAATTTTCGCATAGAACCCATAAATGGGCGTAAGATGGTTTTTCATTTTGATCGCAATCACTCTTTCCTTCTGAATCACTTTGAAAATCAGTCTTTCCTTCTGAATCACTTTGGAAATCAGTCTTTCCTTCTGAATCACTTTGGAAATCACTGTGTCCTTCCAAATCAGTTTTACTAAGACCACTTTTTCGATTAAAGATCCCTCGACTACTCCCTCTACTCTGGCTAGAAATGTAACTAGTAATATAATTGTGACCAAAAATCTTGCTAATCTTTAAAATCCAACTAGAGATAGCGATATTGGTTTCAGAATGAAGATAATTGATAATGCAATCATTAACATGATCCTTCCAACTGTACTCCGTATCATAGATGTCATGTTCATAATAAGGATCAGAACTCTTATCTTCCCTATTTGGAGCCAGATCACTGTTTTCAATATGGACATCAAAAATCTGGTTTTCAATATCGAAATATATGTAGTAACTGTCACCATTACTATCCCTAACTTCACCCGAGATCAAACTCAAAATTTCTGCGAAGCCAAATAAATGATCCACATTACTTTCACTATAAATGAACTTACCCCACCAACTAGGAATGTTTTTATCATTATCATTTAGAATTTGTTCTTCCCCTCCGCTAGTATTGCCAATAGGACCACGATTCACCATTGATTTACTTAACCCACACCCATTGTGTTGGTTGGGATTAGACCAGATTGAATTTAACCACCGTCTCTCCATAACTACCTTAGGCCCCCTTGCTGTTTGCAAAAACAATAGATGAATAGTCACAGGCATTTCATTCAATCAATAATCTACTATTTCATTTCTGATCCGAGGTATGATGGATCCAATTCTTTATATGATTAAACTAATTCAAATCTACTAAGAAGTAGCAAAGATTCCTTTTTCTTTTTCGTTTTTTGGGAATTCATTGGGATTTGTTTTGTACCCCCTAGAAATCATTTTTTTAGAATATTACTTTCTATTGCAAGGCGGAATGAAAAAGACAATATGCAGGATAAGCACAAGCAGTTGTGGAGATAAAGTGATACACCAATTTCAGGAATCGTAGGATTCATTATGGATCCAAGAATCAAAGCATTGATATCTTTTTCTTCTTCTACGAAATAGTTTGAGATCATTATTCCATATTGCATAGTCTAAGTATGTACACTATTTCTCTATACAAATAGTTAGAGGAGAGGGTCCTTATTCTTTATTTGGCCCAACCCTTTTACTTAATAAAAGATTGGGCCAATTTGAATGTCAATTAGGGAAAGAAATGGGAATGAGAATCAATGAGTTACAAGGTATCCATTGCTTGGAATTCGAATTTGATCTCCTTCCATACCTCGCAAGCTATATTCAGTTCATCACTCCATTTGCAAGCTTGACGAATAACGTCATTACCTTCGCGAGCAAGATCACGTCCCTCATTACGAGCTTGTACACACGCTTCTAAAGCTACACGATTAGCTACTGCACCAGGTGCATTTCCCCAAGGGTGTCCCAAAGTTCCTCCACCGAACTGTAGTACGGAATCATCCCCAAAGATCTCGGTCAGAGCAGGCATATGCCAAACGTGAATACCTCCTGAAGCCACGGGCAAAACACCTGGCATAGATACCCAATCTTGAGTGAAATAAATACCGCGACTGCGGTCTTTTTCAATCCAATTATCACGTAGTAAATCAACAAATCCCAAAGTAATCTCGCGTTCACCTTCTAGTTTACCTACTACGGTACCAGAGTGAATATGATCTCCCCCTGACATACGCAATGCTTTTGCTAGTACACGGAAGTGTATACCATGATTCTTTTGTCTATCAATCACTGCATGCATTGCACGATGTATGTGCAGAAGTAGTCCATTATCGCGACAATACTGAGCCAAGCTAGTATTTGCGGTGAACCCCCCTGTTAAGTAGTCATGCATTACGATAGGAACTCCCAATTCTCTAGCACATGCTGCCCTTTTTATCATTTCTTCGGATGTACCCGCGGTAGCATTTAAGTAATGCCCTTTGATTTCCCCCGTTTCAGCTTGTGCTTTATAAATAGCTTCGGCACAAAATAAGAAACGGTCTCTCCAACGCATAAATGGTTGGGAGTTCACGTTCTCATCATCTTTGGTAAAATCAAGTCCACCACGGAGACATTCATAAACCGCCCTTCCATAGTTCTTAGCGGATAACCCCAATTTAGGTTTAATTGTACATCCCAACAGGGGACGACCATATTTGTTCAATTTATCTCTCTCAACTTGGATACCGTGAGGTGGGCCCTGGAAAGTTTTCGAATAAGCAGGAGGAATTCTAAGATCCTCCAGACGTAGAGCTCGTAGCGCCTTGAACCCAAATACATTACCAACAATGGAAGTAAACATGTTAGTAACAGAACCTTCTTCAAAAAGGTCCAAAGGATAAGCTACATAAGCAATATATTGATTTTCCTCTCCAGCAACCGACTCAATGTGGTAGCATCGTCCTTTGTAACGATCCAGGCTGGTAAGGCCATCGGTCCAGACAGTGGTCCATGTACCAGTGGAAGATTCGGCAGCCACCGCAGCTCCGGCTTCCTCCGGTGGGACCCCGGGTTGAGGGGTTACTCGGAATGCTGCCAAGATATCAGTATCAAGGGTTACATACTCAGGAGTGTAATAAGTCAATCTGTAATCTTTAACACCGGCTTTGAATCCAACACTGGCTTTAGTTTCTGTTTTTGGTGACATAAGTTACTCCCCACAACTCATGAATCAAGAATTATCACAAGAACCAGGGTCTACTCGGCATATCGACATAATTTAGGCGTGAATGAAGGTTTTCACAGAAATCTCTATCTATGACAAAATTCTCTGCTAATATCAAATCAAGAATGAGATATTAGAAGCTTCATGGGCGGACCATAGTCTTTGATTCTTCAAATGTATCATTATTGTATATTCTTTCATAGGGATGGCGCAACCCAATCTTTGTATGTAAAGTTCCTAATTGAAACCTTCTGCTTTCTAGTCTTTTATCTACTCGACTAAACAAAGACCGAATCAAATAATCGAAAATGGATTCTTGACAGTGATATATGTTGTATATGTACATCGTATATGGGAAAAAATATGCAGAAGACAAGCATGGAAAGAAAACTAGTCGAAAAAAAAAAAAAAAAAAGTCGAAAAAAAAAAAAACAAAAAAAAAAAGGGGGGGACAAAGACCGAGGAAATAGAAATAATGACTCACAAATCAAGTTCGGGTTCGAATTCCATATAAAATTCTAGATCAGGTATTTCGCAAATGAAAAACTTCCTCATTACCCTTATTTATTGGACCCCTCAATATTTTGAATAAAGATTGGGTTTGTTGATTCATGGAGTCGAATGAGTATCTGATGGAATTCGAGTAAATAGTAGGAACTGCATCGAGGGCGAACTCCCATTTCTTATTGACTTAGCCGATCCACTTGCTCTCGGGCATTTTCCGTTCGGTAATACTAGCAAAAAAGTTAGACATAGTTTCTTTTTTTTTTTTTATGAGAATGAATCCTACTACTTCCGGTCTCGTGGTTTCCGCAGTTGCGGAAAAGAATATGGGATGTATCACTCAAATCATTGGTCCGGTATTGGATGTAGCTTTTCCACCGGGCAAGATGCCCAATATTTACAATTCTTTGATAGTTAGGGGTCGAGATAGCGCCGGTCAGGAAATTAATGTGACTTGTGAGGTACAGCAATTAGTCGGAAATAATCGAGTTAGAGCTGTAGCTCTGAGTGCAACAGACGGTCTGATGAGAGGGATGGAAGTGATTGACACGGGATCTCCTCTAAGTGTTCCAGTCGGCGGAGCCACTCTCGGACGAATTTTCAACGTTCTTGGCGAACCTATGGATAATTTAGGTCCTGTAGATACTCGTACGACATCTCCTATTCATAGATCTGCACCCGCCTTTACACAGTTAGATACCAAATTATCCATCTTTGAAACAGGCATTAAAGTGGTGGATCTTTTAGCCCCTTATCGACGCGGAGGAAAAGTTGGACTATTTGGGGGAGCAGGTGTCGGTAAAACAGTACTCATCATGGAATTGATCAACAACATTGCCAAAGCTCATGGAGGTGTATCCGTATTTGGTGGAGTAGGAGAACGCACTCGCGAAGGAAATGATCTTTACATAGAAATGAAAGAATCTGGAGTGATTAACGAACAAGATATTGCAAAATCAAAAGTCGCTCTAGTATATGGTCAGATGAATGAACCGCCGGGAGCTCGTATGAGAGTCGGTTTGACCGCCCTAACCATGGCAGAATATTTCCGTGATGTTAATCAACAAGATGTACTTCTATTTATCGACAATATCTTTCGCTTCGTCCAGGCAGGGTCAGAAGTATCTGCCTTATTAGGTCGAATGCCTTCAGCCGTGGGTTATCAGCCTACCCTTAGTACGGAGATGGGTTCTTTGCAAGAAAGAATTACTTCCACTAAGAAGGGATCTATAACTTCCATTCAAGCCGTTTATGTACCTGCGGACGATTTGACTGATCCCGCTCCTGCCACCACATTTGCACATTTAGATGCTACTACTGTACTCTCAAGAGTACTAGCTGCCAAAGGTATCTATCCAGCAGTAGATCCTTTAGATTCAACCTCAACTATGCTACAACCTCGGATCGTCGGCGAAGAACATTATGAAACGGCGCAAAGAGTGAAACAAACTTTACAACGTTACAAAGAACTTCAGGACATTATATCTATTCTCGGACTGGACGAATTATCCGAAGAAGATCGTTTAATCGTAGCAAGAGCACGAAAAATGGAACGTTTCTTATCACAACCCTTTTTCGTAGCAGAAGTCTTTACTGGTTCTCCCGGGAAATATGTTGGTCGGACCGAAACAATTCGTGGGTTTCAAATGATCCTTTCCGGAGAATTAGATAGTTTTCCTGAGCAGGCCTTTTATTTGGTAGGTAACATCGATGAAGCTACCGCGAAGGCTATGAACTTAGAAGTAGAGAGCAAATGGAAGAAATGAAACTCAATCTTAGTGTACTCACCCCTAATCGAATCATTTGGGATTCCGAAGTGCAAGAAATCATTTTATCCACTACTAGTGGGCAAATTGGCATATTAACGAATCATGTTCCTATAGCTACGTGTGTAGATATAGGTATTTTAAGAATACGCCTCAACGACCAATGGGTAACAATAGCTTTGATGGGGGGTTTTGCCAGAATATGCAACAATGAAATTACCATATTAGTAAATGATGCGGAGAAGGGGACTGACATTGATCCGCAAGAAGCTCAAAGAACTCTTGAAATAGCCAAAGCTAACCGGAGTAAAGCAGAAGGTAAGAGACAACTAATTGAGGCTAATTTAGCGATCAGACGAGCTAGGGCAAGAGTAGAAGCTACCAATGGCGTTTCGTACTAGTACTAGTTCTTTTTCATAAGTCATAAATAAGAATCAAAAAGTTCGAAGATAGCTGGATTCGATCCAATCAAATAGAATAGACGAATCTTATTAACGGAAGGCACATGAGTCGGTGGATGGGAATAAGGAAAAGAAAAAGGAACTAACCGAGGGTAGAAAAACTTATTAGATGCCATGCCTTTGATTGACCACGGTACCCAATAAGTTCTACCTACTATTGGATTTGAACCAATGACTCCCGCCGTATGAAAGCAATACTCTAACCACTGGGTTAAGTAGGTCATTTATCATCACAAAAAGAAAGAACGGGGCACATCAGGGATTATACATGCAATAATTACTTCTAAGCAAGCAATTCTTGGCAGGAAACGGGGGGTATGATGCTGGATAAAGAATGTAATATGCATCTTGACAACGAA